GACTCGCGAACGGGAACTAGACGAAAAAAACCAGCAGAAGGCACACAGCGAGGAAATGCGAATAACGGCAGCAGAGTCCTGGGATTTCATCACATGTGGGCAGATAATAAGAAGTGCACTGTTATTAACTCACGCTTATTTTAGAAAATATATTCTATTCCCTTCATTGATAATTGCGAAAAATATTGGACGTCTGCTCCTATCGCAACGTCCTGAATGGTCTGAGGATTTCCAGGAATGGAATAAAGAGATGCATGTTCTATGTACCTATAACGGTGTTCCATTATCCGAAAGAGAATTTCCGAGCTTTTGGTGGGTCCAAGGTTTGCAGATAAAAATTCTATTTCCTTTTCATTTGAAACCTTGGCACAAATCGAACCTAGAATCCTCTGAGAAAGATCTAATGGAAAACAACAACGAAAAAGAGACTTTTGGTTTTTTAACAGTTTTCGGAGTGCTTACTGACCGTCCTTTTGGTCTGCCCCGAAAATCACGTTCTTTCTTTTGGAAACCCATTTTCAAGGAACTCGTAAAAAAAATGAGAAAATTACCAAAGCGAGCTCTTTTAGTTTTCAAAAAACAAATAAAATTATTTCAACAAGTTTCAAAAGAAACAAAAAAATGGGTTCAAAAATGGGTTCAAAAATGGGTTCAAAAATGGGTTCAAAAATGGGTTCAAAAATGGGTTCAAAAAAGTAGCAATCAGAGAATTCACGAATCATTTAATCAAATTCCATCTCCGAGTCAGAAAAAATCTTCAGTGACAGAAAAGAAAATGACAGAAAAAGAAAAGAAAATGAAAGAAAAAGAAAAGAAAATGAAAGAAAAAATCAAAGAAAAAGAAAAGAAAATCAAGGATACCACTGATAGAACAAGTACAATTCGAAATCAAATAGAAAGAATCAAAAAAGAGAAAAAAAAAGGAACTCCAAGAATAAATAATCTTAGTCCTAACAAAACAAGTTCTAATGCTAAAAGATTCGAAAAATGGGAAATATTAAAAAGAAGAACTGCTGGATTAATCGGTAAATTACCCCTGTTTTTCAAATCTTTCATTCAAAGAATATACACAGATATCTTTTTATCTATCATGAATATTCCCAGAATGAATACAGAACTTTGTCTTGAATCAACAAAAGAAGAATGTCTTGAATCAACAAAAGGAGATTCTAATAATGAAGGAAAACAAGAAAGAATTCATAATTCTAATAATGAAGGAAAACAAGAAAAAATTAATAAAAAAAAGAAAAATCGAATTCCGTTTATTTCGACTATCAAAAAGACACTTGATTCTCTTAGTAAGAATCAAATAATTTCATATCTTTTTTCTAACTTATCCTGCCTGTCACAAGCATATGTATTTTACAAATTATCACACCAACTTAGTAACTCGTCTAAATCTGTTCTTCAAGATCAAGGAAGCCCTTTTTTTCTTAAGCCTGAAATAAAGGCGCCTTTTGAAACACAAGGAATGGGTTATTCAGGTTATGAAATGAATCACTGGAAAACCTGCTTAAGAGGGATAAGAGGACATTATCAATACGACTTATCTCAGATCAGATGGTCTAGATTAATACCAGAAAAATGGCGAAATACAGTTCATCAGCGTGGTATAGCTGAAAATGCAAATTTTAGCAAATGTCATTCAAAAGACCAATTAATTGATTTCAAAAAACAAAAACAATTTGAAGTATATTCATTATCTAATCAAAAAGAGAATTTTCAAAAAAACTATAGATATGATCTTTTATCATATCAATTTCTTAATTTTGAAAATAAAAGGGAATGCTGTTTTTATAGATCTCCGTTTCAAGGAAATACGAACCAAGAGATTTCTTATAAAACGGCCGATAGAAAATATTTTGATCGGAAAATTCTCAATTTTGATCTTAGACAAAAAGTCGGTAGTAAGGCCTTGATCACGATCGATACCAATAGGAATCAAAAGACTCAAATTCGTACTAATAATTCTTTCAGAATTCCTAAAAAAGATCTTCTGATTCCAGAAATCAATCCACCAAACTCCGACAAAGGATTTTTTGAATGGAATCGGGAACTTTGGTTCTTCCCAGAATTTGGGTTACTTTATAATGCATATAAAACGAAACCTTGGGTTATACCAAGCAAATTACTTCTTTTAAAAAATAGTGAAAAAGGCAAAAAACAAGAGATTTTCACCGCGGAATCAGAACTAGATTCATTCCTGAAACGTTTTTTCATTTATCAAGTGGAATTAGACGAGACTCTGGATGACAAAATGATCGATAATCTCAAGCTCTTTTGTTTCCTGCTTAGACGGAAAAGTATACCAGAAATGCTTGTATCCTTGGTTGAAAGGAGAAAATTCCATTTTGATGTCATGCCGATAGGTCTAGATGACGATGAATACACGGCCATGGAACTGAAAGACGGACTATTTTGTCTAGAATCAATACCCTTGCCTCTGTCTGGAAAAAAAGATGGACAATTTCTTATGTATCAAACCATAGGTACTTCGTTG